GTTAATGTAGCTTAAACAACAAAGCAAGGCACTGAAAATGCCTAGATGAGTATATCAACTCCATAAACACACAGGTTTGGTCCCAGCCTTCCTATTGACCCTTAATAGACTTACACATGCAAGCATCCACACCCCAGTGAAAATGCCCTCCAAATTAATAAGACTAAGAGGAGCTGGTATCAAGCACACATCCGTAGCTCACGACACCTTGCATAGCCACACCCCCACGGGAGACAGCAGTGATAAAAATTAAGCCATAAACGAAAGTTTGACTAAGCCATATTAATCAGGGTTGGTAAATTTCGTGCCAGCCGCCGCGGTCATACGATTAACCCGAGTTAATAGGCACACGGCGTAAAGCGTGTTAAAGCACTATACTAAATAAAGTTAAATTCCAATTAAGCTGTAAAAAGCCATAATTGCAACAAAAATAAACAACGAAAGTAACTTTACAGCCGCTGAAACACGATAGCTAGGACCCAAACTGGGATTAGATACCCCACTATGCCTAGCCTTAAACACAAATAGTTATGTAAACAAAACTATTCGCCAGAGTACTACCGGCAATAGCTTAAAACTCAAAGGACTTGGCGGTGCTTTATACCCTTCTAGAGGAGCCTGTTCTATAATCGATAAACCCCGATAAACCTCACCATTCCTTGCTACTACAGTCTATATACCGCCATCTTCAGCAAACCCTAAAAAGGTACAAAAGTAAGCACAATCATAATACATAAAAACGTTAGGTCAAGGTGTAACCTATGGAACGGAAAGAAATGGGCTACATTTTCTAATCTAAGAAAATCCAACACGAAAGTTATTATGAAACTAATAACCAAAGGAGGATTTAGCAGTAAACTAAGAATAGAGTGCTTAGTTGAATTAGGCCATGAAGCACGCACACACCGCCCGTCACCCTCCTCAAGTAGGCACAATACACTCAAACTTATTTACACGTATTAATCATATGAGAGGAGACAAGTCGTAACAAGGTAAGCATACTGGAAAGTGTGCTTGGATAAATCAAGATATAGCTTAAACAAAGCACCTAGTTTACGCCTAGAAGATTTCACATACCACGAATATCTTGAACCAATTCTAGCCCGCAAACCCATTCACACTAAATTATCAATGTAATATAAAATAAAACATTTATTCAACAACAAAAGTATAGGAGATAGAAATTTTAATACGGCGCTATAGAGAAAGTACCGTAAGGGAATGATGAAAGAAAAAAATTAAAGTACAAAAAAGCAAAGATTACCCCTTGTACCTTTTGCATAATGAGTTAACTAGTAAAAACTTAACAAAATGAATTTCAGCTAAGTACCCCGAAACCAGACGAGCTACTTATGAACAATTTATCGAGAACCAACTCATCTATGTAGCAAAATAGTGAGAAGATTTGTAAGTAGAGGTGAAACGCCCAACGAGCCTGGTGATAGCTGGTTGTCCAGAAAATGAATATTAGTTCAGCTTTAAAAATACCAAAAATATGAACAAATTACAATGTATTTTTAAAAGTTAGTCTAAAAAGGTACAGCCTTTTAGAAATGGATACAACCTTAACTAGAGAGTAAGTCTTAACATTAAACCATAGTAGGCCTAAAAGCAGCCACCAATTAAGAAAGCGTTAAAGCTCAACAATAAAATAATATTAATTCCAACAATAAACAATCAACTCCTAATCTAATACTGGACTAATCTATTAGAAATAGAAGCAATAATGTTAATATGAGTAACAAGAAATAACTTCTCCCCGCATAAGTTTAAGTCAGTATCTGATAATACCCTGACTATTAACAGCAAAATAAGAGTAACCTAACTATAAATAACTTATTAACTATACTGTTAATCCGACACAGGAATGCACCTAAGGAAAGATTAAAAGAAGTAAAAGGAACTCGGCAAACACCAAACCCCGCCTGTTTACCAAAAACATCACCTCCAGCATAACTAGTATTGGAGGCACTGCCTGCCCAGTGACAACCGTTAAACGGCCGCGGTATCCTGACCGTGCAAAGGTAGCATAATCACTTGTTCTCTAAATAGGGACTTGTATGAATGGCCACACGAGGGTTTAACTGTCTCTTACTTCCAATCAGTGAAATTGACCTTCCCGTGAAGAGGCGGGAATATATTAATAAGACGAGAAGACCCTATGGAGCTTTAACTACTTAGCCCAAAAGAAACAAATTTCATTACTAAGGAAACAACAATACTCTTTATGGACTAACAGCTTTGGTTGGGGTGACCTCGGAGAACAAGAAATCCTCCGAGCGATTTTAAAGACTAGACCTACAAGTCGAATCACACAATCGTTTATTGATCCAAAAAATTGATCAACGGAACAAGCTACCCTAGGGATAACAGCGCAATCCTATTCAAGAGTTCATATCGACAATAGGGTTTACGACCTCGATGTTGGATCAGGACATCCCGATGGTGCAACCGCTATCAAAGGTTCGTTTGTTCAACGATTAAAGTCCTACGTGATCTGAGTTCAGACCGGAGTAATCCAGGTCGGTTTCTATCTATTATGTATTTCTCCCAGTACGAAAGGACCAGAGAAATAAGGCCAACTTCAAATAAGCGCCTTAAACTAGTTAATGATATCATCTTAATTAACTTCACAAACAGATCTTGCCCTAGAGAAGGGCTTTGTTAAGGTGGCAGAGCCCGGTAATTGCGTAAAACTTAAAACTTTATAATCAGAGATTCAAATCCTCTCCTTAACAAAATGTTTATAATCAATATTTTAATACTAATCATTCCTATTCTCTTAGCCGTGGCATTCCTCACACTAGTAGAACGAAAAGTCCTAGGGTATATACAATTTCGGAAAGGTCCGAACATTGTAGGTCCCTATGGCCTGCTCCAACCTATTGCAGATGCCATCAAACTTTTTATTAAGGAACCACTACGACCCGCCACATCTTCAATTTCAATATTTATCCTAGCCCCTATTCTAGCCCTAAGCCTAGCCCTAACCATATGAGTCCCCCTACCCATGCCATATCCCCTCATTAACATAAACCTAGGGGTCCTATTTATACTAGCAATGTCAAGCTTAGCCGTATACTCTATTCTCTGATCGGGCTGAGCTTCCAACTCTAAATACGCACTGATCGGAGCCCTGCGGGCAGTAGCACAAACAATTTCATATGAGGTAACACTAGCAATTATTCTACTATCCGTTCTCCTAATAAACGGGTCCTTTACGCTCTCCACCCTAATTATTACACAAGAACAAGTATGACTCATTTTCCCAGCATGACCCCTAGCAATGATGTGATTCATCTCAACACTAGCAGAAACAAACCGAGCCCCATTTGATCTCACCGAAGGTGAATCAGAACTAGTTTCCGGCTTTAACGTAGAGTATGCAGCAGGACCATTTGCCCTATTTTTCATAGCAGAATATGCAAACATTATTATAATAAATATTTTCACAACAATCTTATTCTTAGGAGCATTTCACAACCCAGTTTTACCAGAACTTTACACAATCAACTTTATCATAAAATCCCTACTACTAACAACCTCCTTCCTATGAATCCGAGCATCTTATCCTCGATTCCGTTACGACCAACTAATACACCTACTATGAAAAAATTTCTTACCCTTAACACTAGCCCTATGCATATGACATGTATCACTACCCATTTTTACATCAAGCATCCCTCCACAAACATAAGAAATATGTCTGACAAAAGAGTTACTTTGATAGAGTAAATAATAGAGGTTTAAGCCCTCTTATTTCTAGAATTTTAGGAATTGAACCTACTCCCAAGAATCCAAAACTCTTTGTGCTCCCAAATACACCAAATTCTAATAGTAAGGTCAGCTAATTAAGCTATCGGGCCCATACCCCGAAAATGTTGGTTTATACCCTTCCCGTACTAATAAACCCAGCCATCTTCATTCTTATTCTATTAACAATAATAATAGGCACTATCATTGTTATAATCAGCTCCCATTGACTACTCGTCTGAATCGGATTCGAAATAAATATGCTCGCCATCATTCCTATCATAATGAAAAAACATAATCCACGAGCCACAGAGGCAGCAACCAAATATTTCTTAACCCAATCAACAGCCTCGATACTACTAATGATAGCCGTTATTATTAACCTAATATTTTCAGGCCAATGAACTGTAATAAAACTATTTAACCCAGTAGCATCTATATTCATAACAATGGCTCTCACTATAAAACTAGGAATAGCCCCATTCCATTTCTGAGTTCCAGAAGTAACACAAGGCATCCCCCTGTCATCAGGCCTAATCCTACTTACATGACAAAAATTAGCACCCATATCCGTTCTCTACCAAATTTTCCCATCCATCAATTTAAATATAATTTTAACCATTTCCATCCTATCAATTATAATTGGGGGCTGAGGAGGACTAAACCAAACCCAACTACGAAAAATCATGGCATACTCATCAATTGCCCACATAGGCTGAATAACAGCAGTCCTACCATATAATCCCACAATAACATTACTAAATTTAATCATCTATATTATCATAACCTCCACCATATTTACACTATTTATAGCCAACTCAACTACTACCACACTATCACTATCACACACCTGAAACAAAATACCCGTAATAACTATTCTAGTTCTCATCACCCTCCTATCAATAGGAGGACTTCCCCCACTATCAGGATTTGTACCAAAATGAATAATCATCCAAGAATTAACAAAAAACGATAGCCTTATTCTACCCACCATTATAGCAATCACAGCACTACTAAATCTATACTTTTATATACGACTCACATATTCCACTGCACTAACAATATTCCCCTCTACAAATAATATAAAAATAAAATGACAATTCTCTACCACAAAACAAATAACCCTTTTACCTACAATAGTTGTTTTATCCACTATACTATTACCACTCACACCAATCTTATCAATTCTAGAATAGGAGTTTAGGTTAACCCAGACCAAGAGCCTTCAAAGCCCTAAGCAAGTACAATATACTTAACTCCTGATTAAGGATTGCAAGACCACATCTTACATCAATTGAATGCAAATCAACCACTTTAATTAAGCTAAATCCTCACTAGATTGGTGGGCTCCACCCCCACGAAACTTTAGTTAACAGCTAAACACCCTAATCAACTGGCTTCAATCTACTTCTCCCGCCGCGAAGAAAAAAAGGCGGGAGAAGCCCCGGCAGAGTTTGAAGCTGCTTCTTTGAATTTGCAATTCAACATGAAATTTCACCACAGGACTTGATAGAAAGAGGAGTATAAACCTCTGTCTTTAGATTTACAGTCTAATGCTTCACTCAGCCATTCTACCTATGTTCATTAACCGCTGATTATTCTCAACCAACCACAAAGATATCGGTACTCTGTATCTACTATGTGGTGCCTGAGCAGGCATAGTAGGAACAGCTTTAAGCCTACTAATTCGTGCCGAACTGGGCCAACCTGGTACTCTGCTTGGAGATGACCAAATTTATAATGTTATCGTAACCGCACATGCATTCGTAATAATTTTCTTTATAGTTATACCAATTATAATTGGGGGATTTGGTAATTGACTAGTCCCCCTAATAATTGGTGCCCCAGACATAGCATTCCCTCGAATAAACAATATAAGCTTTTGACTCCTCCCTCCTTCTTTCTTACTACTTTTAGCATCATCTACAGTTGAAGCTGGCGCAGGAACAGGCTGAACTGTATATCCCCCTCTAGCTGGCAACTTAGCTCACGCAGGGGCTTCAGTAGACCTGACTATTTTTTCTTTACACTTGGCAGGTGTCTCCTCAATTCTAGGGGCTATTAACTTTATTACAACAATTATCAATATAAAACCCCCTGCCATATCACAATATCAAACCCCTCTATTTGTGTGATCCGTATTAGTCACTGCTGTACTACTACTTCTCTCACTCCCTGTACTAGCAGCCGGAATTACAATACTATTAACAGACCGAAACCTAAATACAACCTTTTTTGACCCAGCAGGAGGCGGAGATCCTATTCTATATCAACACTTGTTCTGATTCTTTGGCCACCCTGAAGTATATATCCTTATTCTACCCGGCTTTGGTATAATTTCCCATATCGTAACATACTATTCAGGAAAAAAAGAACCATTTGGGTACATAGGAATAGTCTGGGCTATAATATCAATTGGGTTCTTAGGGTTTATCGTATGAGCCCACCACATATTTACAGTCGGAATAGACGTTGACACACGAGCCTATTTCACATCAGCTACTATAATTATTGCCATCCCAACTGGAGTAAAAGTCTTTAGTTGACTAGCAACACTCCACGGAGGCAATATTAAATGATCACCTGCTATAATATGAGCTTTAGGCTTTATTTTCCTTTTTACAGTTGGAGGCTTAACCGGGATTGTTCTTGCCAATTCTTCTCTCGACATTGTCCTTCATGACACATATTATGTAGTTGCACACTTCCACTATGTACTGTCAATAGGAGCTGTATTTGCTATTATGGGAGGATTTGTTCACTGATTCCCACTATTCTCAGGATACACCCTCAACGATACATGAGCCAAAATCCACTTTGTAATTATATTTGTAGGTGTAAATATGACTTTCTTCCCACAACACTTCCTAGGATTGTCTGGTATGCCACGACGCTACTCTGATTATCCAGATGCATACACAATATGAAACACCATTTCATCCATAGGCTCATTTATTTCTCTAACGGCAGTTATATTAATAATTTTCATCATCTGAGAGGCATTTGCATCCAAACGAGAAGTCTCAACCGTAGAACTAACAACAACAAATTTAGAGTGACTAAATGGATGCCCCCCACCGTATCATACATTTGAAGAACCTACATACGTTAACTTAAAATAAGAAAGGAAGGAATCGAACCCCCCATAGCTGGTTTCAAGCCAACATCATAACCACTATGTCTTTCTCAATTAATGAGATGTTAGTAAAATATTATATAACTTTGTCAAGGTTAAGTTACAGGTGAAAACCCCGTACATCTCATATGGCTTATCCTATACAATTAGGTTTTCAAGATGCAACATCACCTATTATAGAAGAATTGCTACATTTTCATGATCATACATTAATAATTGTTTTTCTAATCAGCTCACTAGTACTTTATGTCATTTCATTAATGCTAACGACAAAATTAACACACACTAGCACAATAGACGCTCAAGAGGTAGAGACAATCTGAACAATCCTACCGGCTGTTATCCTAATTTTAATTGCTCTTCCATCTTTGCGAATTTTATATATGATAGATGAAATTAACAATCCATCTCTCACAGTAAAAGCTATAGGACATCAATGATATTGAAGCTACGAGTATACAGATTATGAGGACCTAAGCTTCGACTCCTATATAATTCCAACATCAGAATTAAAACCAGGAGAATTACGACTACTAGAGGTAGATAACCGGGTTGTTCTACCAATAGAAATAACAATCCGAATATTAGTCTCCTCTGAAGACGTACTGCACTCTTGAGCCGTACCCTCTCTAGGACTAAAAACGGACGCAATCCCAGGCCGCCTAAACCAAACAACTCTTATATCAACTCGACCAGGTCTATATTACGGACAATGCTCTGAAATCTGCGGATCAAATCACAGCTTCATACCTATCGTTCTTGAACTAGTTCCATTAAATTACTTCGAAAAATGATCTGCATCAATACTATAAAATCATTAAGAAGCTAAAATAGCACTAGCCTTTTAAGCTAGAGATTGAGAGTACAATGCTCTCCTTAATGAAATGCCGCAACTAGACACGTCCACATGACTTATAATAATTATATCAATGTTTTTAACTCTCTTCATCATTTTTCAATTAAAAATTTCGAAACACAATTTTCATTTTAACCCAGAACTTATATCAACCAAAACACAAAAACAAAATACCCCTTGAGAAACAAAATGAACGAAAATTTATTTACCTCTTTTATTACCCCAATAATCCTAGGCCTTCCACTAGCTACCCTCATCGTTATGTTTCCTAGCCTATTATTTCCAACATCAAATCGTCTAGTAAATAACCGTCTTATTTCCCTCCAACAATGGATACTTCAACTTGTATCAAAACAAATAATAGGAATTCACAATGCCAAAGGACAAACATGGACACTAATACTCATGTCCCTAATCTTATTTATTGGATCCACAAATCTTCTGGGCTTATTACCCCACTCATTTACACCAACCACACAATTATCAATAAACCTAGGCATAGCCATCCCCCTGTGAGCAGGAGCTGTAATTACAGGTTTCCGTAATAAAACTAAAACATCACTTGCCCACTTTCTCCCACAAGGAACTCCGACCCCACTAATTCCCATACTAGTTGTTATCGAAACTATTAGTCTTTTTATTCAACCAATCGCTTTAGCCGTACGACTAACAGCCAATATTACTGCAGGACACCTACTGATTCACCTAATTGGAGGAGCTGCACTTGCACTAATAAGTATCAGTACTACAATAGCTCTCATCACATTCATTATTCTAGTCCTACTCACAATCCTTGAGTTTGCAGTAGCCATAATTCAAGCCTACGTATTTACCCTTCTAGTCAGCCTTTATTTGCATGACAACACATAATGACACACCAAACCCACGCTTACCACATAGTTAACCCGAGTCCCTGACCCCTTACAGGAGCTCTATCAGCCCTATTAATAACTTCCGGCTTAATTATATGATTTCATTTCAACTCAATGATCCTGCTAACACTCGGCCTAACAACAAACATACTTACAATATACCAATGGTGACGAGACATTATTCGAGAAAGTACTTTCCAAGGACACCATACTCCAACTGTCCAAAAGAGCCTCCGCTACGGAATAATTCTCTTTATTGTCTCCGAAGTCCTATTCTTCACCGGATTTTTCTGAGCATTTTACCACTCAAGCCTTGCCCCAACACCCGAATTAGGCGGGTGCTGACCTCCAACAGGCATTCACCCACTAAACCCCCTAGAAGTCCCACTACTCAATACCTCTGTCTTACTAGCCTCAGGAGTCTCTATCACCTGAGCCCACCATAGCCTTATAGAAGGAAACCGCAACCACATACTACAAGCCTTATTTATTACCATCGCACTAGGTGTTTATTTCACGCTATTACAAGCCTCAGAATACTATGAAGCACCCTTCACCATTTCAGACGGAGTTTATGGCTCAACCTTCTTTGTAGCCACAGGCTTCCATGGCCTACATGTTATCATTGGATCCACTTTCTTAATTGTCTGCTTTTTTCGCCAATTAAAATTTCACTTTACTTCCAGCCACCATTTTGGATTCGAAGCCGCTGCCTGATACTGACACTTTGTAGACGTGGTATGATTATTCCTCTACGTATCCATCTATTGATGAGGTTCATATTCTTTTAGTATTAACTAGTACAGCTGACTTCCAATCAGCTAGCTTCGGTATAACCCGAAAAAGAATAATAAACCTAATACTAGCTCTTTTAACCAACTTTACATTAGCCTCACTACTTGTTATTATCGCATTCTGACTTCCTCAATTAAACGTGTATTCAGAAAAAACAAGTCCATACGAATGTGGATTTGACCCCATAGCATCAGCCCGCTTGCCCTTCTCCATAAAATTTTTCCTAGTAGCCATTACATTCCTTCTTTTTGACCTAGAAATTGCACTCCTACTACCACTTCCATGGGCCTCCCAAACAAATAACCTAGGTACAATACTTACTATAGCCCTCTTCTTAATTCTATTGTTAGCCGCAAGTCTAGCCTATGAATGAACCCAAAAAGGACTAGAATGAACTGAATATGGTATTTAGTTTAAAATAAAACAAGTGATTTCGACTCATTAGATTATGATTAAATTCATAACTACCAAGTGTCTCTAGTATATATAAATATTATAACAGCGTTCATAGTAGCCCTAGCAGGACTATTAATATATCGATCCCACCTTATATCCTCTCTCTTATGCTTAGAAGGGATGATATTGTCTCTCTTCGTAATAGCCTCCCTAACAATTCTAAATTCACATTTTACCCTGGGCAGCATAATACCCATTATTTTACTAGTCTTTGCAGCCTGCGAAGCAGCACTAGGATTATCACTACTAGTTAAAGTATCAAATACATATGGCACTGACTATGTTCAAAATCTTAACCTACTTCAATGCTAAAATATATTATCCCTACAATAATACTCATACCTCTGACCTGACTATCAAAAGGCAATATAATTTGAATTAATTCTACAACCCATAGCCTGTTAATTAGCCTCACAAGCCTTCTCCTCATAAATCAATTCAATGACAACAGCCTCAACTTCTCGTTAATATTCTTTTCCGACTCCCTATCAACACCACTATTAATTTTAACCATATGACTTCTTCCCTTAATATTAATAGCTAGCCAACACCACCTATCAAAGGAAAATCTTACCCGAAAAAAACTATATATTACCATATTAATTCTACTTCAACTATTCTTAATCATGACTTTTACTGCTATAGAACTAATCTTTTTCTATATTCTATTTGAAGCAACACTAGTCCCAACACTCATTATTATTACCCGATGGGGAAACCAAACAGAACGCCTAAACGCTGGCCTCTACTTCCTGTTTTATACACTAGTAGGTTCTCTCCCACTACTAGTCGCACTAGTCTACCTCCAAAACATTACTGGGTCTCTAAACTTTCTAGTACTCCAATACTGAGTACAACCCCTATCCAACTCCTGATCAAACGTTTTCATGTGACTATCATGCATAATAGCCTTTATAGTAAAAATACCACTATATGGCCTCCACCTATGACTACCTAAAGCTCATGTAGAAGCCCCCATTGCAGGCTCCATAGTCCTTGCAGCAATTCTACTAAAACTAGGAGGATACGGTATGCTACGAATTACAACATTTTTAAATCCACTTACCGAATTTATAGCATATCCTTTTATTATACTCTCCTTATGGGGCATAATTATAACCAGCTCAATCTGCCTCCGCCAGACAGACCTTAAGTCATTAATTGCTTATTCCTCCGTTAGTCACATAGCACTTGTCATTGTAGCCATCCTCATTCAGACACCTTGAAGCTATATGGGAGCCACAGCCTTAATAATCGCTCACGGCCTCACCTCATCTATACTCTTCTGCTTAGCAAATTCTAACTATGAACGAATCCATAGTCGAACAATAATTTTAGCCCGAGGCCTACAAACCTTTCTTCCACTTATAGCCACCTGATGACTTTTAGCAAGCCTAACTAACTTAGCCCTCCCTCCAACAATTAACCTAATTGGAGAGCTATTTGTAGTGATATCCTCTTTCTCATGATCAAACATCACAATTATTTTAATAGGATTAAACATAGTAATTACTGCCCTATACTCCCTTTATATACTAATCACAACACAACGAGGCAAATACACCCACCACATCAACAATATCTCACCTTCCTTTACACGAGAAAACGCCCTCATATCATTACACATATTACCACTATTATTACTATCACTAAACCCAAAAATTATTCTAGGGTCTTTGTACTGTAAATATAGTTTAAAAAAAACATTAGATTGTGAATCTAATAATAGAAGCTTATATCTCCTTATTTACCGAAAAAGTACGCAAGAACTGCTAACTCTATGCCCCCGTGTATAATAACACGGCTTTTTCGAACTTTTAGAGGATGACAGAAATCCGTTGGTCTTAGGAACCAAAAAATTGGTGCAACTCCAAATAAAAGTAATTAACCTATTCTCCTCCTTCACGCTAGTTACCCTATTACTACTAACTATCCCCATCATAACTACAAGCTCTGACAACTATAAAACTTCCAACTACCCGCTCTACGTAAAAACAACTATCTCATATGCTTTCATCACCAGTATAATTCCCACAATAATATTTATTTATACTGGCCAAGAAATAATTATCTCAAACTGACACTGACTAACTATCCAAACTATTAAACTATCGCTTAGCTTCAAAATAGATTATTTCTCAATAATATTTGTACCAGTAGCACTATTCGTTACATGGTCCATTATAGAATTCTCAATGTGATATATACACTCAGACCCCAACATTAATCAATTCTTCAAATATCTTCTCCTATTTCTCATTACTATACTTATCCTCGTCACAGCAAATAATCTATTTCAATTATTCATCGGATGAGAAGGTGTAGGAATCATATCATTTTTACTTATCGGATGATGATATGGACGAGCAGACGCAAATACAGCAGCCCTACAAGCAATTCTATATAATCGTATCGGTGACATCGGTTTTATCCTAGCAATAGCATGATTCCTCACAAATCTTAACGCCTGAGACTTCCAACAAATTTTTGCACTAACCCCAAACAACTCCAACACACCCCTAATGGGCCTTGCACTAGCCGCAACTGGAAAATCCGCCCAATTTGGCCTGCATCCATGACTGCCCTCTGCTATAGAAGGCCCCACTCCCGTCTCAGCATTACTTCACTCAAGCACAATAGTAGTAGCAGGTATTTTCCTACTAATCCGTTTCCACCCACTGACAGAAAACAACAAATTCGCACAATCCATCCTACTATGCCTAGGGGCTATTACTACCCTATTTACAGCAATATGTGCTCTCACCCAGAATGATATCAAAAAAATTATCGCTTTTTCCACATCTAGCCAACTTGGCCTCATAATAGTGACAATTGGCATTAACCAGCCTTATTTAGCATTTCTTCATATCTGCACACACGCCTTTTTCAAAGCCATACTATTCATATGCTCTGGCTCTATTATCCACAGCCTAAATGACGAACAAGACATTCGAAAAATAGGGGGCCTATTTAAAGCCATGCCATTTACCACAACAGCCCTAATCATTGGCAGCCTCGCACTAACAGGAATACCTTTCCTCACCGGATTTTATTCCAAAGACCTAATCATTGAAGCCGCTAACACGTCGTATACCAACGCCTGAGCCCTTTTAATAACACTAATAGCCACCTCCTTCACGGCCATCTACAGCACCCGCATTATTTTCTTCGCACTCTTAGGACAGCCCCGATTCCCAACCTTAATTACTATTAATGAAAACAACCCCTTTCTAATAAATTCCATTAAACGTCTAATAATTGGAAGCCTTTTCGCAGGATTTATCATCTCCAACAACATTCCTCCAACAACAATTCCTCAACTAACAATACCTTATTACTTAAAAATAATAGCCCTGACAGTAACAATCCTGAGCTTTATTTTAGCACTAGAAATCAGTAACATAACCCAAAACCTAAAATTCAACTACTCAACAAATATCTTCAAATTCTCTAACATATTAGGGTATTTTCCCACAATTATACACCGCCTGGCCCCCTACATAAATCTAACAATAAGTCAAAAATCAGCATCCTCTCTCCTAGACTTAATCTGACTCGAAAACATTTTACCTAAAACAACTTCACTTATCCAAACAAAAATATCGATCATGGTCACAAACCAAAAAGGCTTAATCAAACTGTATTTCCTCTCTTTCCTAGTTACAATCACTATTAGTATAGTCCTATTTAATTTCCACGAGTAATTTCCATAATAACCACCACACCAATTAACAAAGACCACCCAGTCACAATAACTAATCAAGTACCATAACTGTAGAGAGCCGCAATTCCCATGGCCTCCTCACTAAAAAATCCAGAATCCCCTGTATCATAAATAACCCAATCTCCTAATCCATTAAACTGAAACACAATCTCCACCTCCTCATCCTTTAACACATAATAAACTATCATAACTTCCATCAACAGACCAGTAACAAATGCCCCTAACACAGTCTTATTAGACACCCAAATCTCAGGGTACTGCTCCGTAGCTATTGCCGTTGTATAACCAAAAACCACCATCATTCCTCCCAAATAAATTAAGAATACCATTAAACCCAGAAAGGACCCACCAAAATTTAACACAATACCACAACCAACTCCACCACTCACAATTAATCCCAACCCCCCATAAATAGGCGAAGGTTTCGAAGAAAACCCTACAAAACCAAGCACAAAAATAATACTTAAGATAAATACAATGTATGTTATCATTATTCTCACATGGAATCTAACCATGACTAATGATATGAAAAATCATCGTTGTCATTCAACTACAAGAACACTAATGACTAATATCCGAAAAACCCACCCATTAATAAAAATTGTAAACAACGCATTCATTGACCTCCCCGCCCCATCAAATATTTCATCCTGATGAAATTTCGGCTCCCTACTAGGAATTTGTCTAATCCTACAAATCCTTACAGGCCTATTCCTAGCAATACACTATACATCTGACACAATAACAGCATTTTCCTCTGTCACCCATATCTGTCGAGATGTCAACTATGGTTGAATTATCCGATACATACACGCAAACGGGGCATCAATATTTTTCATCTGCCTATTCATACATGTAGGACGAGGCCTGTACTACGGATCATATACTTTTCTAGAGACATGAAACATCGGAGTAATTCTCCTATTTACAGTTATAGCCACAGCATTCGTAGGATATGTCCTACCATGAGGACAAATATCATTCTGAGGAGCAACAGTCATTACCAACCTCCTCTCAGCAATTCCATATATTGGCACAAACCTAGTCGAATGGATCTGAGGGGGCTTCTCAGTAGATAAAGCAACCCTAACCCGATTTTTCGCTTTCCACTTTATTCTTCCATTTATCATCGCAGCACTTGCTATAGTACACTTACTCTTCCTTCACGAGACAGGATCCAACAACCCAACAGGAATCCCATCGGACGCAGACAAAATCCCCTTCCATCCTTACTACACCATTAAAGATATCTTAGGCATCTTACTTCTAGTACTCTTCCTAATATTACTAGTATTATTCGCACCAGACCTGCTTGGAGATCCAGACAACTATACCCCAGCAAATCCACTCAACACACCCCCTCACATCAAACCTGAATGATACTTCCTATTTGCATACGCAATCCTACGATCAATTCCCAACAAACTAGGAGGAGTCTTAGCCCTAGTCTCATCCATCCTAATCTTGATTCTCATGCCTCTTCTTCACACGTCCAAACAACGCAGCATGATATTCCGACCATTCAGCCAATGCCTATTCTGAATCTTAGTAGCAGACCTACTAACACTCACATGAATTGGAGGACAACCAGTTGAATATCCCTTTATTATTATTGGACAACTAGCATCTGTTCTATACTTTTTCATTATCCTAGTCCTTATACCGATTACCAGCACAATCGAAAATAACCTCCTAAAATGAAGACAAGTCTTTGTAGTATACTCAATACACTGGTCTTGTAAACCAGAAAAGGAGAACTACCAACCTCCCCAAGACTCAAGGAAGAAGCCATAGCCCCACTATCAACACCCAAAGCTGAAGTTCTATTTAAACTATTCCCTGACGCTTATTAATATAGTTCCATAAAAATCAAGAACTTTATCAGTATTAAATTTCCAAAAATTTTAATATTTTAATACAGTTTTCTACTCAACACCCAATTTACATTTATGTCCTACTAATTACACAACAAAACACGTGATATAACCTTATGCACTTGTAGCACATAAAATTAATGCGTTAAGACATACCATGTACAACAGCACATAAACCGGTGCGTAAGATACATTATGTATGATAGTACATAAATTAATGTGTTAGGACATATTATGTATAATAGTACATAAATTAATGTATTAGGACATACTATGTATAATAGTACATAAATTAATGTACTAGGACATATTATGTATAATAGTACATAAATTAATGTATTAGGACATACTATGTATAATAGTACATTATATTATATGCCCCATGCTTATAAGCATGTACCCTCTACCATTTACAGTACATAGCACATGATGTTATTTATCGTACATAGCGCATTAAGTCAAATCAGTCCTCGTCAACATGCATATCCCGTCCCCTAGATCACGAGCTTAATCACCATGCCGCGTGAAACCAGCAACCCGCTGGGCAGGGATCCCTCTTCTCGCTCCGGGCCCATGAACCGTGGGGGTAGCTATTTAATGAATTTTATCAGACATCTGGTTCTTTTTTCAGGGCCATCTCACCTAAAATCGCCCACCACTTGTAATATAAGACATCTCGATGGACTAATGACTAATCAGGCCATGCTCACACATAACTGTGGTGTCAAACATTTGGTATTTTTAATTTTTGGGGGGATGCTTGGACTCAGCAATGGCCGTTTGAGGCCCCGTCCCGGAGCATAAATTGTAGCTGGACTTAACTGCATCTTGAGCATCCCCATAATGGTAGGCATAGGGCATTGCAGTCAATGGTCACAGGACATAATTATTATTTCATGAATCAACCCTAAGATCTATTTCCCCCCCCTTCTTATTTTTCCCCCTTATATAGTTATCATCATTTTTAACACACTTTCCCCTAGATATTATTTTAAATTTATCACATTTTCAATACTCAAATTAGCACTCCAGAGGGAGGTAAGTATATAAACGCCAATTTTTCCCTAATTACGCATA